GGTAGAGAGGACGAAGGGTAAGTCGTCGGGCTCATGCCCCGAAGAAGCGGGTTCGACTCCCGCCTCTATAGTTTTGGGTAAAAGGAAAAGGAGAGAGGGGGAAAACTAAGATGGATTAAACTGGACGGGAAGTTCGAAAGAGCGAAGAAGAGGCTTTAAACTCGTTTTTCAATGCGGAGACGTAATGAAGAGAACTGAAAAATGAATCATCTTAGTATCAGAGGGGGGCAGAGAAATCAAACGAGATTCCGTAAGTAGCAGGGAGCGAAAGCGGAGGAGTCCCAGAGAGTGAGTAAACAACGGAAGAAAGGAGTTCACATATCTAAGACTAAATGTTAATCCATACTGAAAGCGCGAGTACTGTGAAGGAAAGTTGAAAGAGACTTGAAAAGATCTGGAATCCTGTCTTTTAAAGCAGCTGTAAAACAGTGTACCTTTTGTATAATGGGTTTATGAGATATTGTTTGGCAAATTTAAGTAAAAAGGATAAAAATGTAGGTGAAGAGAAGTCGAGAGGGCTCTTTAGTCAAATTTCCCGAAACCAAGTGATCTAACCATGGGCAGTTTAATGAACGAACCGGTGGTTGTAGCAAAAACCTCGGATGACCTGTGGTTAGGGGTGAAAGACCAATCGGACTTGGAGATAGCTGGTTTTCTGCGAAAACTATTGAAGTAGTGCGTCTACATAGGGGTCAAAAGATTAAAATAGTATTTACACAGATGACGTCCTATTAAAATTTTAGGGTAAAGATTTATCGCTTTAAGGGGGATAGACTTTAAAGATAAAATTCGAAGTAGACAGACAGACAAGGGGCAAATAGGTTCTTTGTTAAAAGGGGGGAGCCCAAATTAGAAGTTAAAGTCACAGATTCAATAATTAAGTGTAGAAGGAGTATGGGATTTAGACAATGAAGAGGTAGGCTTGGAACCAGCCATCTTTGAAAGAATGCGTAGTAGTTCATTCAAGAACTCTTTTTCCCCAAAAATTATGGTGGCTAAAAATTGAACTTGAAACTCTAGGGGCAGTAAGAAGTTTGCTTGGTAGTAGAACAGACTGTTGGGTGGTGGTGAGAACCCAAGAATCAGAAGCGAAAATGTGAACATGAGTAAAAAAATTGTTGCTTCATCTCCCCTGGTTTCCAAACCAAAAGTATCTGAGCGAAGAGGTTTGGGTGAAACAGTCTCTAAGGAGGGTGTCGATGAGGGATGGTAATAAACGCACAATGTGCCAGGAAATAATTAAAACAAAAGACTACTGTCGCAAACTAACACAAGTGGGAGATAGTGAGGGGGAAGTTTTTTTAAGGAACTCGGCCAGTTATAAGCTTTTATGAGAAGTTAAAACACAAGGCCTCGACTGTTTACCAAAAACATAGCTCTTTGCTAATATGAAGGTAGAAGTATGAAGGGTGAGACCTGCCCAATGGTTATATCTTAAAAGGTTAGTAGGGCTAACTTAATAAAGATAATTAAATGGCCGCGGTAACACTAACCGTGAAAATGTAGCGTAATCAATAGTCAATTAATTGTTGGCCGGTATGAATGGTGTCACGAGGGTCTCACTGTCTTAAGGAAATCTCCAGTGAAATTGAATTTGTAGTGAAGATGCTACATCCAAATTGTTAGACGAGAAGACCCCATGGAACTTTACTGGAAACTTATGTGGCTGACTTAAATAGTTTTAAAAGGTGGTGCGGATTAATTAGGGTTAAAAAGTTCACTTTTTTATTTGAAGAAAGGCAACTCAAAAACTTATATCTTTGGGATTTGATAAGTGGGACAGTTTGGTTGGGGCGATCGCCTTTAAAAAAGTAACGAAGGCGGGCTTAAGATATATATTTGGTTATGTCTGACTGCCAGGGGGAAACCTAGAGCAGACACTTATCTTTGGATGGTGGGTTTAAGTGACCCGTTAATTTAGGGTGAAATAGTTAACGATAAACAAATAAAAGTTACCCTGGGGATAACAGCGTAATAACGTCAGAGAGTTTTCATCGACGACGATGTTTGCGACCTCGATGTTGAATTGTGGCATCCTGGGGTGCAGTCGCTCCCAAGGGTTGGTCTGTTCGTCCATTAAAGCCGTACATGATTTGAGTTAAAAGCGTCGTAAGACAGCTTGGTTTCTATCTACAATTTGAAAAAACATTAATATAACTCTTTTCTAGTACGAAAGGATCGAAAAATGAGTGGTTCTCTTATTTTTATAAGTTACAATCAATGGATTGACTCGGATACTTTTTAAAGGGGGTTTTGGTTAATTACTGATTGCTTCTAAAGTATGAAAATTATATTAAGTTGTTTGAAGTTCGGAAGAAGAATTGTTAAGGGTTAGCTTGATCGGGATGGCTGTTTGTATTTTTAAAGTGTGGGGCAGAGAGGTCTGGTTATATTGTTCCTAGTTTATGAGAATTGTGGGAGACAGAGAATTAGGGTGTATACTTGTATTTTATTTCTTTTAGTGGTGGGCGCCCTGGCGGCCGGTGTTGGAGGAAGAAAATTAGGAGAAAAAGGGGCTGGAATTTTAACTTCAAGCTGTTTGATTATAAGTTTATCTTGGTCTGTTTTGATATTTTATGAAATAATTTTAAGTTTTTCTACGACACATATAAAATTATGAAGGTGATTAGATTCTGATCTATTGACTGTTTATTTTGGCCTACAATTCGATGGTTTGGTTGCGATCATGTTGCTTGTTATTACAACAATCTCTACTTTAGTTCATATCTTTTCTACGGCATATATGCTTGGGGACCCTCATATTCCTCGCTTTATGTCCTATTTATCTTTTTTTACATTTTTGATGGTTGTATTGGTTAGTAGTGACAATTACTTACAGTTGTTTATTGGTTGGGAGGGGGTTGGTCTATGCTCTTATCTTTTAATAAATTTTTGATTAACTAGAGTTGAAGCAAATAAAGCGGCCATAAAAGCTATGTTAGTTAATCGAGTGGGAGATATAGGGTTGATTTTGGCTATGTTTGGTCTTTTGGATCGTTTTGGGTCTTTAGAGTTTTCTTCTCTTTTTAATGTGGTTGTTGTTTCTGCTCCATCAAGTGATATTACTTTAATTTGTTTGTTATTGTTTATAGGGGCGGTCGGAAAGTCTGCACAGTTGGGGCTGCACACTTGATTGCCGGATGCTATGGAGGGTAAATGTTGGGCCATTTTGTTTAAGTAATTAATTAAAACTTTTGAGTCACTGTATGCTGGGAGGACTTTGAATAGTTGAAAGGCGAGGAATCTTTAGGGGGTTTTGTCTTTTGCTTAGTCTTTAGACTTAAAATAGGAAGTTTATCCGCAGGTAACAAAATTCGAGGTTAGTAATTAGATTTAATAGATTGGTTTATTAAGTTTAAGAGTTTTAATCGAAATTATCTAAAGATTAGTCTTTAGACTTAGAATGTCTTGATTATTGGAACCTCCGAGACTTTTTGTGATTTTATTTTATAAATTAAAGTAAGCTTCTGGTTTAAAGTGTTCGTGGAAATAATTCATTTACTTTTAAAAATATTAATGGTCGTAGTTCCATTGCTTATCACAGTAGCTTATTTAACTTTAGCCGAACGAAAGGTTTTAGGATATATGCAGGCCAGAAAAGGGCCAAATGTAGTGGGGGTTAGTGGGTTGGCCCAGCCTTTTGCAGATGGTTTAAAACTATTTACTAAAGAGATGGTGGTTCCGCATCAAACCAATTTGTTTATTTATATAGTGGCGCCGGTGCTTTCCTTTACCTTGGCATTAATTGTTTGAGGGGTGGTGCCTTATGAGAGAGGGGCTTTAATAAGTGATTTAAAAATAGGGGTTTTGTATATTTTGGCTGTTTCTTCGATAAGTGTCTATGCGATATTAATGTCTGGGTGGGCGAGTAATTCTAAATATGCTTTTTTGGGGGCGATTCGGGCAGCGGCTCAAATGATTAGTTATGAAGTTTCGATTGGGCTGATCATCATTTCGGTTCTATTGTGTGTTGGCTCTTTGAGTGTTACTGAAATTGTTTTAGCGCAAAATAGTGGTGTTTGGTTTTTTTTTCCGTTATTTCCTGTTACAATAATGTTTTTTGTTTCAGCTTTGGCGGAGACAAATCGAGCTCCTTTTGATTTAACAGAAGGAGAGTCGGAGCTTGTGTCGGGGTATAACGTAGAGTATGCTTCGATGTCTTTTGCCCTATTTTTTCTTGCCGAATATGCTCATATTATATTAATGAGTTGTTTAACAATTATCTTTTTTGGGGGGGGGTGACTTTCTCCGGTAAAATATTTAAAAGGTGGGGCCGGGTGGTTTGGTCTAAAAGTTGTTTTAATCATTTTCCTTTTTATTTGGGTAAGGGCCTCTTTTCCTCGTATTCGATACGATCAGCTTATGTCTTTGTTATGAAAGGCGTATCTACCGCTAAGTTTGGGGGTTGTGACTTTTGTGGCTAGTGTTCTTTTTGGATTAAATGGCCCGCCTCCGATCTAAGATATTTTGTAATTTGTTGTTTGAGATCTTTAATTGGTTTAAGTATGAGGGTTAATTTTTTGATCGACTTGTCTAGTTTGGGAGTTTAATTCTGGGGGGGGGGTTCTAATGCCATTGCGTAAAGAGAATCCGCTTTTATCTCCGGTGAATGGTCTTCTGGTGGATTTGCCGTCTCCTTCAAATATAAGTTATTTGTGAAACTTTGGTTCTTTGTTAGGACTGTGCTTAGCTATGCAAATCGTAACGGGGTGCTTTTTGTCCATGCATTATTGTGCAGAGGTCGGCTTGGCTTTTGCATCGGTGGGACAGAATTCCGATGTAAACTATGGGTTTTTATTAAGATATTTTCATGCTAATGGGGCTTCTCTGTTTTTTTTATGTCTTTATTTTCATATTGGGAGAAGTTTGTATTATGGGGGTTATTTGAAAGGTCCGGTTTGGCGAGTTGGCATTGTAATATTTCTTTTGACGATGGCGACGGCTTTTCTGGGCTATGTGCTACCTTGAGGTCAAATGTCTTTCTGGGGGGCGACGGTTATTACAAATCTATTGTCCGCAATACCCTATGTGGGGACAGATGTTGTGCAATGAGTTTGAGGGGGTTTTAGTGTTTCTGGGGCCACGCTCACTAGATTTTTTAGTCTGCACTTTCTTTTCCCCTTTATTTTAGCAATTTTAGTTGTGGTTCATTTAATATTTTTACATATAGAGGGATCCAATAGTCCTGTGGGGTCGAAGACTCCTGTGGTCGATGTGGTATTTCATGTTTATTATACATCTAAAGACTGATATGGAATAGTAGTTACGCTTATGTTATTGAGTATAGTTGTGTATTTAATGCCTAATTTATTGGGCGATCCAGAAAATTTTATTCAAGCTAACTCATTAGTAACCCCAGTGCACATTCAGCCTGAGTGATACTTTTTATTTGCTTATGCAATTTTGCGCTCAATACCGAATAAATTTGGGGGGGTTGTGTCTATGTTTTTAAGTATATTAATTTTATTTTTTTTCCCACTACTACACCGGAGTTGATTAAGGGGGTTGCCCTTTCGTCCATTTGGACGTATGGCTTTTTGATCTTTTGTTGTGAATTTTGTTCTTCTTACCTGAATCGGGTCTTTGGTTGTAGAAGAGCCTTTTATAATAATAGGGCAGCTGGTTGCGCTATACTATTTTTTCTACTTTCTTATATTAATTCCTTTGTTGGGGGAAGTGGAAAATAATCTTTTATTTAAACAAAGGAAAAAATGTGACTTGTAGAGAATTGCAAATCAGTTATTATTTGGATGAGGACAGGGGGAGGTGGAACGGGGGGGGGGAGCCTCCTCCTGCCTATCCTCAAGAGGAGGTGGGGCTAATTGCGCGCCACGGGGGGTTTTACTGTTGGCAGATGTTGCAGTGAAATTAGAAGGCTCTGTTTAGCAAAGAAGTATTAGTTAATGTGATTAAACCACGAGCTCCTGTTACTAAGCCTTTTCATATTAGCCCTGGTGATTATTAGTATAAATAATTTTATTTTAAAATTATCAATTTTAATATTATTAATTATAAGTGAGGGGGGGGGCCTTTCTTTTTTATTTAATTTTTTTTTTGAATTATCTGTGGGGGGGTTGTTGATTGAAAATGGTTGGACAGAAACCACTAAATTAATTATTGTTTTAGGCTCTGTTGCTGTTTTATTGATGGTGGACATGGAGAGGCTAATTTTTCCAAAATTTTTTGGGGGACGAGTTTATGGAACTTTTTTTCAAACGAATGCGCATTTACCCCTTTTAAATCTAATGGTGGCATTAGGGGGTCTTTGTTTAGTTTCTTCAAGTAATTGACTTTCTGTTTATTTAGCAATTGAATTGTCTACTCTTTCCCTTTTTATTTTGGTTGCTCAAAAAGGGGGGTCTGGGCAAAGTGCTGAGGCCGGTTTGAAATATTTTGTATTAGGGGCACTTTCCTCTGGTCTATTTTTATTTGGGTGTGCTTTATTGTGTGGGTTTACGGGAGGGACTCATATTTCATATATAAATTTAGTATTAAATCCGGGGTTGGGTTTTTCTGAGCTTCGAATCCCAATTGGCAGTTTGTTAATTGTGGTGTCTCTTTTATTTAAGTTGTCCGCTGCTCCTTTTCATATGTGGGCGCCGGATGTTTATGATGGAGCTCCGACAACGACGACGGCTTTATTGGCCACTGTTCCTAAAGTTGGCTACTTTTCAATTTTGGTTTCAATTGGGTCGGCGGTTAATATTTTGTTAGTTGGGGCTCTTTTTTCGATGGTTGTGGGGGCTATTGGTGCCTTAAACCAAACCAAAGTCAAACGGTTGTTGGCTTACAGTGGGGTGGGGCATATGGGGTTTGTGCTTTGGGGAATAGAGGTTGGGTCATTTGAGAGTATTCAAGCTAGTTTAATTTATGTGGTTTTATATGTAGTAATGTCTATTTGTGTTTTTGCGATAATATTAACTTTAGGCGCCGCCAAAAATTTGATTGTAGAGTTTAGTGGGCTTTCCAGGAGATTATCTGTTTTAGCCTTAACTTTGGCTTTGACTTTTCTTTCGATCGCGGGGATTCCTCCTTTAGTGGGGTTTTGGGGCAAATGGCTGGTTTTATTGTCTGGGGTGGTATATCAATATTATTTAGTCTTTCTTTTGGCTGTGATGTGTTCCGTTGTGGCTGGTGTTTATTATGTTAGAATAGTCAAAATTATCTATTTTCAAGCCAGTTTTTCTCTTTTGATAAGCTCAAAGGTGTTAAGGAAAGAAAACTGAATTAATTTAAGAAAGGCTTTGTTAATCGGTGCTGGTTTGTATGTTATTGGGTTTACAATGTTGTCTCCGAATTTATGGCTGCAATTAGCCCATTGGGCTGTGGGGGGGTTATTTTAAAATAATTAAATCTGCTTGGGGCGGTCTTTTATATACTAGCATTTGGAGTTGTTGGTTCTGGAATTATGGTGATATCCGCGCTCAATCCTATCCATTCGATTTTTTGGTTAATTGTTGTTTTTATCGGTTCTGCGGTTTTTTTTCTTTGATTGGGTATATCCTTTGTTGCTTTAATGTTTTTGATAATCTATGTGGGGGCGATTGCTATTTTATTTTTGTTTGTAATTATGTTATTGAATTTAACAGACTTTCCCCCCGCCTTTCGATTAGGGGGGGAGGCAGACATGACAAATTACATTCCTATTGGGTTGGTTATTGGAACATTTTTTTTTTCAGAAGTTGCTTCGAGTTGATTAATTATAGGTGGCCCTTATACCCCCCAGGGGTTTTTGGGGGCTGAAATAGGAGGTGCTTGAGATTTGGCCATTCCCTGGTTTTTAATGAAGTATCAAAATATGGAGGCGCTCGGGCGAATTTTGTATATAGCTTGTTATTATTTATTTATTTTAGCTAGTTTTATACTTTTAGTGGCCATGGTGGGGGCGATCGTGTTAACTCAAGAAATTGGGTCAGAAGTAGGACCCGTGGTCAAAAGACAAGATATTTTTTTTCAAACTAGTCGGTAAGAACTGAGGCAAAAGAATTTTATCTAAAGACTTAGCCGAGCTTTGTTTGGGGTTGATTTTAAATATTAATGAGCGGTGCTTATTTTGATCAATTTAAAATAGTGGCTCTGATCGCCTTGACTAATTCATCAATGATGATGATCTTAGTAGTGGTTGTGGTTTTATTATTATTCAAGGGGGTTCAATTAATCCCGAAAAGGTGGCAGTCTTTGATTGAGTTAATCTATGAGCACTTTCATGGTGTCGTGAAAGATAATTTAGGATCTGAGGGGCTAAGGTATTTTCCTTTAATTGTTTCTCTCTTTTTTTTTATAGTGTTTTTGAATGTGTTGGGCTTATTCCCTTATGTTTTTACCCCAACTGTTCATATTGTAGTCACATTGGGTTTGTCCTTTTCAATAATCATAGGTGTGACTCTAGCTGGGTTTTGGAGGTTTAAGGGGGATTTTTTTAGTGTTTTTATGCCAAGTGGCGCTCCTTTGGGCTTAGCCCCTCTTTTGGTATTAATAGAAACAGTAAGTTTTATCTCCAGGGCTATTTCATTAGGAGTCCGTTTGGCTGCTAATTTATCGGCGGGCCATTTGTTATTTGCTATTTTAGCCGGGTTTGGGTTTAATATGTTAGTTGCAAGTGGGCCTGTGGGGGTTTTCCCCCTATTAATAATGGTTTTTATAACATTATTAGAGGTAGCCGTTGCAGTTATCCAGGCTTATGTCTTTTGTTTATTAGCCACTATTTATTTGGCGGATACAATTGTATTACATTAGCGGGAAAGGCCGGAGGGATTTTCTGGCTTAAGTTCCAAGAAGGGTTGGGGCTAAGGTATTGCTGTGGGGGAAGAAGGTCTGGTTTATAAAATGTTTTATAAAATATTTTATAAAAATATTTTGAGAAATAAATAAGAAGAAGAAGTGAATAGTGTTTGGTTTAAATAATGGGCTAAGTCTAATTTTTTTTTTGCTTTTTATGGGGGGAATTAATGTGATGAAGGTTTCGAGAGAGGATGGTGTTAAATTAAAAAAAGTTGCGCTTGAGTGATCTTTGGCGATTTTAATAAGTGTTTTGGTTTTGTGGGGGGCCTTTGATTTAGAGGGGCAATTTCAAATTATAAACCGAATAGAATGGATTGTTTCTCCGGCCTTAAATTTTCAATGGGGTCCGGGGGTTTTTGCTTTAGATGGGGTTTCTTTGTTTTTTTTTGTTTTAACTGCGTTATTGATACCCATTTGTATCTTAATAAGTTGAAAGTCCATTAAGCACCTATTTAAAGAATTTTTGTTGTGTCTATTGTTTTTAGAAGCTTTATTAGTTGGAGTGTTTTTAGTGCTTGACCTGCTTTTATTCTATCTTTTATTTGAGGGCATATTGATCCCTATGTTTCTTTTGATTGGTGTTTGAGGCTCCAGAGAAGAAAAGGTTCGTGCTTCTTATTATTTTTTTTTTTATACTTTCGCGGGGTCGGTGTTTATGCTTTTGGGCCTCTTTCAAATATATAGTGTTACAGGAACAACTGATTATCAGATATTATTAAATATAAAATTACCTGTTACTACTCAAAAATGGGTGTTGGCTGGGATTTTTCTTAGTTTAGCGGTTAAAATTCCTCAAATACCATTTCATATTTGATTGCCCCAAGCGCATGTGGAGGCCCCTGTTTCTGGTTCGGTAATATTGGCGGGGATATTATTAAAGTTAGGCGGCTATGGGTTTTTAAGATTTTCTTGGCCGATTTTGCCCGCGGCCTCCGAGTATTTTGCCCCCCTAATTATTATGTTGGGTGTGGTGGCTATTATTTATGGGGGTTTGCTGACCTGTCGGCAAGTGGACTTTAAACGGCTTATTGCTTATTCTTCGGTGGCACACATGGGGCTGGTCCCTTTAGGTTTATTTACTCATACAATTGAGGGGTTGGTGGCGGCCGTTTTTATGATGTTGGCGCATGGTTTTGTTAGCTCGGCCCTTTTTATTGCGATTACTTATTTATATGAACGTCATCACACTCGTCTTATTAAGTATTATCGTGGGGTGACTCTTACAATGCCTGTTTTTGTTTGTATAATGATGGTTTTATCATTAAGTAACATGGGGATTCCTTTAAGCTGTAATTTTGTTGGAGAGTTTTTTTCGTTGTTAGCTGCTGTTGAATATAATTTTGGGCTTGGGGTGTTAGCCACTTCGGGTATGGTTTGGTCCGCGGCGTATTCTCTCTATTTATATAATCGAATTAGTTTTGGGGCGGCCTCTAATTACCTCCTTTTTATTAGAGACTTAAACAGGTGTGAGTTATTGGCTATCTCCCCTTTGCTAATAGCGATTTTTATTTTTGGAATATTTCCTTTTATAATTATAGACCCTGTAAAGAATGGGGTAATCTTTAGCCCGGGGGGGGGTTAGTATATTTATTAAGCTTAAAATTAGCCCTGGTTTGGTTATTTGAGATTCGAAAGTCCTTTGGTTTTGGGGAAGAGAAAAAAACAAGTGACCTCCTTGATACATGCTAGTATCTAATGAATAGCTTTCAGACTCAGCTAGATGAAAGGATCTGCTTTTATTCAGGTGTGACTGGGCCTATGATAGTGTGCGAACAGGTGAGGGAACCCGGAGGCCAAGTTTGGCTGGGCCGGAGTCGTATTAGGTAGAAGGGGGTGTAATGGACCACCTTGCCTATGATGCGGAGCTTTAGTTTGGAGCCACATTTTCACTGAGACAAGGGGAAAGCTCAAATGGGGAATTGGCCCCGGAGGCAGCAGTAAAGAATTTTGTGCAATATATGAAGGTAAGACACAGAGAGGGCACCTTGCCTAGTCCGTCAAATTAAGTGCCAGCAGACGCGGTGAAACTTAAGGGCTAGTTTTGTGGGCAAAAGCGTAAAGGGTGTGATAGGCCGTTTTAATTAAAAAGGGTTTTATAATTTAAGAAGGTAAATGGAATTTTTTTGTAGCGGTGGAATGTGTAAATAGAAAAAAGAACTTTAGACGTGAAGACTATTTATTTTTGAGATTATAGTGTGATGGCTAAAACACGAGAGTATGGGGAGCAAACAGGATTAGGGACCCTGGTAGTCTATACTGTAAATAATGAAAAAGATGTGAAGCAATCCTAAAAAGTCAGAAATTTTCCGCTTGAGTAGTACGACCGCAAGGTTAAAATTCAAAAAACTTGGCTGTTCACTGTTTTAATTAGAGGAGCGTGTCGTTTAATTCGATAGTCCGCGAGAGACCTTACCCAAACTTGAATCCTTCATTGACAGGTATTGCATGGCCGTCGTCAATTTGTGTATTAAACATAAAACAGATTTAACCCAGTGGTTTGTCACTTGGATGAAGTCAGGTCTTATTGTCCTAATGTTTGGGGATTAGATGCGCTACATTTTTTTATACAATAGGAAACTTTGAGTGTGAAACCTGAAAATAAGAGTTCGGAAAGTGCCTGGAAGATAACGGAAAGTTGTATTTAATAGTAATTGAAAAGTAGAGCGTTTCAATGAAATTTTTTCAGTGTTAGTACAAATTGCCCGTCGCCTTTGCTTAGACAGGTTGGTTGATTGCCCCTCAAGAGGGTTTCTAATACCTCCGAGGCAGAGTAAGTCGTAACATAGTGAGGGTGAGGGAACTGGCCCTTGGAACAGGTCCGTCAGGCCTGGGGTTAAAAAATAATAAAACAATGCAACTTGTTGAGGTGCTAAATTTATTCGGGAACATGGATTTTATAGTGGAGGAATGGCCCTTGAAACAGGTCCGTCAGGCCTGGGGGTAAAAAACAATAAAACAATGGAACTTGTTGAGATGCTAAATCTATTCGGGGACATGAATTTTATAACGGAGGAATGGGAAAAGAGTTTAGGCGCAATTTACATGCTTGATAAGGCGGGGGTAATGAATGCTCATCAGTGGTTTTTTGGTCGAATGCCGCATTCGGTTATGGCGTTGAATCTCTGATGAGACCCTTGTCCTTCATATTTTTTTTTTAATGAACTTCCTAGTCAATTAGAGGGTTTAAATATCTTTGGGGGTCCTGCGGGCAAACGTTTGGCCCAGGAAGCCCTACAGAATTTTGCTTTTGCGTTTGGGGAATATACATCGATAGAATCTATTGGGAGTTTTTTTTCAACGTCTCAGGGATCAAGCTCCCCTTTTCCATTGTCGAGTATTTCTTCAGGGCGTTTGGGGTCAATGTCTGAAAGTATCTCTTCCGGGGCTCGGGGGTCAATGCTCCAAGGTTTTGCACAAAGTTTTGGGTCAGTGGCGGGGGAACTATCACATCAAGGTTCTCTGCATAGTTTTAACTCAATGTGTGGGGAGGCTCTTTATCAGCAAGGAGAAATGACTCAGTCTCTTTTGCCTGAAGCGTCCTGCTCACGTATATCGCAAATTTCGTTAAGAGAACACACACCGGAATTTTCACAGGGTATGCTCCGTGTGGGTGCAATTGAACCTATTAATAAGACGGACCTAGAAAACACTTCTTTACTTATAAGCAAGTATTGTGGGGCGGTTTAGTGCTTTTGAAAGGGGGGGGGGAATTAGACTTTGTTGGGTTATATGTTTTTATTGCGGCGTAAGCCAGAGATGATGTTTGAAATAGGGAAAATTTATTTGACTTTAAGATGGGGGTTGCCTAAGAATTTGTTTGGTTTTATGTCTTCTATATCATTTAGTTGAGGAGTTCCGGCTGGCAAGCCCCTCCTTTTTTTGGAATTTGTTTAGGGGTGCGAACTGTTTTATGTCATCCATATCATTTGGTTGAGCCTTCTCCTTGGCCCTGTCTCGGGGCGGGGGGGGCTTTTTTTATAACTGTGGGCAGTGTTATGTATTTTCATTATGGCTTAGTTCAAATTATGTATTTGGGAGTTTTGGTCGTTGTGATAATTATGTTTGTTTGATGACAAGATGTTATTAGAGAGTCGACTTTTCAAGGGTTTCATTCCTTAGTAGTTAAACAGGGGATAAAATATGGAATGCTTTTATTTATACTTTCGGAAGTTCTTTTTTTTTTTTCTTTTTTTTGAGCTTTTTTTCATAGTAGTCTGGCACCAGCTGTTGAGTTGGGTGTGGTTTGACCTCCTCAAGGGGTTAATCCTTTAAACTCTTTTTCAGTTCCTTTGTTAAATACTGCTGTTTTATTAAGTTCTGGGGCGACTGTCACTTGGGCTCATCATGCTATAATTAGTGGAAAGAGAGAAGAAGCAATTCTGGGTTTGTCTTTAACTGTTTTTTTGGGTGTTTTATTCACTGGGCTACAAGGAATTGAGTATTATGAGGCTCCTTTCACTATTTCGGATTCGGTTTATGGGTCTACTTTTTTTATGGCAACTGGATTTCATGGTTTTCATGTTCTAATTGGGACTACCTTTTTAATTATTTGTTTGGTAAGATTAAAGTTGAATCAATTTACAAGTCGCCAACATGTTGGGTTTGAGGCGGCGAGTTGGTATTGGCATTTTGTGGATGTGGTGTGATTATTTTTATATCTTTGTGTTTATTGATGGGGTTCATAGTTATTTTTATATTTTTGTGTTTATTGAAGGGGCTATTATAAAAAAATTAAGAGCAAATGTTAAATAATTTTTTTTATATCGTAAATGTATGTGGAAAGAAAGACATACCGGAGTCTTGGCACTTGGGTTTCCAAGAGGCGGCCGCTCCGGTGATGGAGGAAATAGTTTTTTTTCATGATCAGATTATGTTTTTATTGGTTATTATTGTGATAGTCGTGTTGTGGTTGCTTGTTGAGGCTTTAAATGGTAAGTATTATGACAGAGATTTGATTGACGGAACTTTATTAGAAATTGTTTGAACTTTAATCCCAGCTGTAATATTGGTTTTTATTGCTTCTCCTTCTTTAAAACTATTGTATTTGATGGATGAGGTTGTGAGTCCTGCTTTAACAATTAAAGCAATTGGACATCAATGGTATTGGTCTTATGAATATTCCGATTATCAGGAAGAAACGTTAGAATTTGATTCTTATATGGTTCCGACATCGGATTTAAATAGTGGCGACTTTAGGTTATTAGAAGTGGATAATAGATTGGTGGTTCCTATAAACACACATGTGAGAATCTTAGTGACTGGCGCGGATGTTTTACATTCTTTTGCTGTCCCTGCCTTGGGGATAAAAACAGATGCGGTTCCGGGTCGGCTAAATCAAGCCGGAATTTTTATTAAAAGACCAGGGACGTTCTACGGTCAATGTTCAGAGATTTGTGGGGCGAATCATTCTTTTATGCCGATTGTAATTGAGGCGGTTTCGCTAGACCGATATATCAATTGAATGTTGTCTTTGTCTAATGAATAAGCGCTTTTTTTAATTTTTAGATAAAGTAAATAGTGTACTATAAGTATATAATTGTTATTGTAATATTATTATTATTAGGGGGTTGGGGAGTGGTTTTAAACAGAGGGCATTTTATAATAATGATAATTTCTATTGAATTAATTTTATTAGCGGCTTTTTTTTTGTTTTTAATTAATTCTATTGAAATAGATCTTTTAATAGAACAAGTTTTTACAATTATGGGTTTAACAATCGCGGCGGCAGAGTCTGCTATCGGGTTGGCCATTATGGTTGCATATTATCGAATAAGAGGAACAATAATTTTAAAATCTTTTAGTTCACTTCGGGGTTAAAAAATAATTATTTATGCAATATATGAGATACGGTGCATTCGGAGTTTTATAGCCTTTTCTTTTTATTGGTTTTTAGTGTAGTTCTTTCTGCGTTTTTTTCTGGTGCTTCTTATTTTTTAGGGGTAAAACAACCGGATCGAGAGAAAGTTTCGGCTTATGAATGTGGGTTTGAGCCTTTTGGAATACCAGGCCGCCTTTTTCAGTTCCGATTTTTTTTAGTCGGCATTTTGTTTTTAATTTTTGACTTAGAAATCTCTTTTCTTTTCCCTTGGTGTGTTCTCTTTAATCAAATTTCTCCTTTTGGTTTTTGAATTATGGTAGGGTTTTTGGGGGTTTTAACCTTGGGTTTAATATATGAGTGGATTAAAGGTGGGCTGGAGTGGGAATAGGGAAAAGTTTCCAGATTTAAAAGTAAATAAGTTGTAAAGTAGAAGAGAAAGTCCTGTCTGTTATGTGAATAATCGTATATCGAAAAGTTTTTATACCAACTCCGGTGTCTGCCTTAATTCATGCGGCGACCATGGTGACGGCAGGTGTTTTTTTATTAATTAGATCTTCTCCTTTTTTTGAACAAGCCCCACTTGCTTTAATGATCGTAACAATTGTTGGGTCTCTAACGGTGCTTTTTGCCGCTACTGTTGGGGTAATCCAAAATGATCTAAAAAAAGTTATTGCTTACTCGACTTGTAGTCAATTGGGATATATGGTGGTGGCTTGTGGGCTTTCTCATTATTCGATAAGCCTATTTCATTTAATGAACCATGCTTTTTTTAAAGCTTTATTATTTTTAAGTGCGGGGTCTGTCATCCATGCTTTGTCTGACGAGCAGGATATAAGGAAGATGGGGGGGCTGATTAAGTTAATTCCTCTTACTTATATTATGGTTGTTGTTGGCTCTTTATCTTTAATGGGGTTTCCTTATTTAACAGGGTTTTATTCTAAAGATTTAATTTTAGAATTGGCCTTTGAACAATATTATTTAACTTTTGCTTATTGATTGGGGGGTTTTTCGGCTTTACTTACCACTCTTTATTCGATTCGATTGGTTTATTTAACTTTTTTATCTAATACCAATTCTAGAAAAGCGATTTTTAGACGTGTTCATGAGGGTTCTTGGAATTTAGTTTTGCCTTTAATAATATTAGCTTTGGGGAGTCTTTTTGTGGGCTATTTGACTAAAGAGGTGGTTTGGTCTTTTCAAATAACATTCCCCCCAATTGTTCCTGTTTTTATTAAGTTGTTGCCGGTCTTTCTTAGTTTGGGGGGGGCGGCATTAGTTATTGTTCTTTATTTTTATTCAATCCATTTATTTAAGGTGCCTTCTTTTATAGGCCGAATGGGCTATACTTTTTTATACTCTGCTTGGCAGTTTAACTATGTTCTTAACTATTTTTTGGCGAAGAGGGTGTGGAGGGGGGGCCACCAGATTTCGTATCGGACTATTGACAAAGGAACATTAGAGTTGGTGGGCCCAAAAGGGGTGTCTAATTTTTTGATTGGGTTAACTCGAGGCCTTAGTAATTTACAAGCTGGTCAAGTTTTTAATTATGCCTTAGTTATATTAATTGGTGTTGCTATGTTTATTTGGGGGGTTGTTTAGTCTTTTTTTTTGAAAATTATCTTCTGATTGAGGGGGTTAGGTTAAAGTAGACCGTTAGCCTTCAAAGCTAAAAATGTGGGTGCAAGTCCCGCACTCCCTGACTCAATTGGTTTGGATTATATTTTAGTTAAAATGCCACAATTAGACACAACCATGTTTTTAACTCAATATCGATGAACTTTACTTGTTTTATTTTTATTATTTTTTCTATTGGTGTTTTTTGTTTTACCTACGATTAAAATGAATTGGTTAATAAGAAAGTCGGCCATAAAAAGTGGGGCCAATTTAGGGGACTGTTTGGGGCTAACTAAAGAAGTGGTTTGTTTTTGTAGATGAAAAGTTTATATGTAGTTCGTTGGGGGTTTTCTACTAATCATAAAGATATTGGTACGTTATATTTAGTCTTTGGGATTGGGGCAGGCATGATTGGCACGGCCTTCAGTATGTTAATAAGATTAGAGCTCTCGGCTCCGGGGGCTATGCTAGGAGACGATCATCTTTATAATGTAATTGTTACGGCACATGCTTTTATTATGATTTTTTTTTTGGTTATGCCAGTGATGATAGGGGGGTTTGGAAATTGGTTGGTTCCACTATATATTGGTGCTCCCGACATGGCCTTCCCCCGGCTTAATAATATTAGTTTTTGGTTGTTGCCTCCTGCTCTAATATTATTATTAGGCTCCGCTTTTGTTGAACAAGGAGTTGGTACCGGGTGGACGGTGTATCCTCCTCTATCGAGCATCCAGGCTCACTCTGGGGGGGCGGTGGACATGGCTATTTTTAGCCTTCACTTAGCTGGGGTGTCTTCGATTTTGGGTGCAATGAATTTTATAACAACTATATTGAATATGCGGGCCCCTGGGATGACATTAAATAAAATGCCATTGTTTGTGTGGTCTATCTTGATTACTGCTTTTTTATTATTACTATCTTTGCCAGTACTAGCGGGGGCGATAACCATGCTTTTAACGGATAGAAATTTTAATACCACTTTTTTTGATCCCGCCGGAGGGGGAGACCCAATTTTATTTCAGCATTTGTTTTGGTTTTTTGGGCATCCAGAGGTTTATATTTTAATATTGCCTGGTTTTGGAATGATTTCTCAAATAATACCAACTTTTGTCGCCAAGAAGCAGATTTTTGGATATTTAGGAATGGTTTATGCAATGCTCTCAATTGGAATATTGGGTTTTATTGTGTGGGCGCATCATATGTTTACGGTTGGGATGGATGTGGACACAAGAGCATATTTTACTGCCGCAACTATGATTATTGCTGTGCCAACTGGAATAAAAGTGTTTAGTTGGTTGGCCACTATTTTTGGGGGGACTTTGAGATTAGACACTCCTATGCTTTGGGCAATGGGGTTTGTTTTTTTGTTTACATTGGGTGGTTTAACTGGGGTTGTATTGGCCAATAGTTCTTTGGATGTTGTTTTGCATGACACATACTATGTTGTAGCCCATTTTCATTATGTGCTTTCTATGGGGGCGGTGTTTGCTATTTTTGGTGGCTTTTATTATTGAGTGGGTAAAATAACGGGGTATTGTTATAATGAGCTATATGGCAAAGCCCATTTTTGGTTAATGTTTATCGGTGTTAATTTGACCTTTTTCCCTCAACACTTTTTGGGCTTGACAGGTTTTCCGAGACGATACTCTGATTTTGCAGATTGTTTTGCTGGTTGAAATTTGGTTAGCTCTTTAGGCTCTACTATTTCAATAGTAGGAGTTGTTTTTTTTATATATATTATTTATGATATATATGTTTGAGAAGAGGAGTTTATTGATTGAATGGAAGACCAGGGGGAAAGTTGGGCTTCTTTAGAGTGGGCTCACGTTTCTCCTCCTTTATTTCACACTTATGAGGAGTTGCCTTTTGTATGGGAGACTATAAAAGGGGAGGAGTTTTTAAAGAATAGGCATAATTAAATTTTGAGGTGTTAAACAACCGATTAGTTTTATGAATGAATTAGGACGGGCGTTAGTAATTGACGGAATATTTGTTTGTGCTGGGGGTAACGATTACTAAAGTAATTTTGTAAATAGTTTTCTTTTTCATGTTTATTTTTAGGACACCCTTGAAGTTGTGGGCGGGGCCTCTGCCCATTATTTCAGGGGTGGAAGAGGGGGGGGGA